ATGGGAGATTATAGAAGGAATATGTCTTCTAAGCAATACTAATCCTTGGGGGGTTATAGAATACCCATCTTGACAACAAATTCTCTAGATGTTAAGATATCTATGAGCAAGGGCTATAGCTCAGTTAGGTAGAGCACCTCGTTTACACGCGCGCCAATGCTTTTTCAGGGAAGTCCATCATGCAATCAACAGAATTGATCTTATTGAGAAATCGATGTCTTACTCTATGGATTCGAGGAAACAAGAGAACAATAGCCTGACAAGTATTTTGTTCCGATTCAGGTGCCAAATAGAACCCATCATTGATTTGATAATTGATAAGGTAAATACCTGTTCATTCAATGCTAGGCATAATGAGATGAGTATAAGGACCTCAAAATAACCTCTTTTCGTCCTATGAACTTTAAGGTGTATGAAGTATCATATTTGACTCTTGGAGCGGAGCGATAGAGACTCCATTTAACTTAGGTTGATCTAGGCCGGGGGCATACCTACGTCAAGGTACCCCTTCTTTGAAACACTTTGGTATTGCTCCTGGATCAGAATACAAATAATGAATCAGAGCACATGGAGCCATCTCGTTATCTTCCTGTCAAGAAAAAATATGGTGGACTAGCTGATCTTTATATCAGTTAATGAAAGAGCCCAATGCAAAAAAAAAATGCATGTTGGGTCTTTGAAACAGTTCAAATCATTTCGACAATAATCAGTTTGATCTGTTTTACCGAGAAGGTCTACGGTTCGAGTCCGTATAGCCCTATACATTTTTGTATAGTTTTCATTTCCTAATTAGTGCTTGTAGCTGGCCTGGCCGGTTGATTGGCCCATAGAAATGGAATCATTCTCACATGCTTACGGAAATCGATCCGTCGGGCATGAAAATGAAAACAAGAATTTATTCCAATGGATCCAATCGGATCGGTGTTTTCAAATCTCGTAGAAACAAACTCATTCTTCTTCATTAATCTTCGTGTGTGAATGACATACGCCTTTTCCTCTTTTCTTGTCCATGATCTAAGATTTAGTGATACACCTTTGCTTTGGTATACCCAAGTCAATTTATGAAGTCAAAATCATAACATGAGTCTGGCTAAAAACTCCAACCTGACCCAACCAAATCAAATCGAATACTAAGTCACATGGATCTAGTACCTATTCTTGTTCTTGTATTTGTGGAAAAGGTGGAGTTTCCAAAATGAAGCTCTTTGGTAAGTTTCATTGGAAACATTGTAAAATAGGCTTTTCTTCGTATAACCACAAAAAAAAACAAATAGTCATTTTTCTGTTTCTGTACAATACTTATTTTTTTTTGTATTCCAATCTACTCCAATCCAATTGCTCATCATTCCATTCCAATTCTACCGATCAGACTTTATGCAAGAAGATTAGGAGCCATTTGAACTTGGATTGGATGAGTTACGAATCCCCCAACTCATCGCTTTTTGGTGGAACAACAACCCCAATTCATTGTTTCGGAGATAATAAAATTGGTCCTAAATGTATCAATGTTTGCGCCCTCTTCCATTTTTATGAGTTGGTTTGGAGATTTGGTCGTCTGCCGAATCGAATCGTTCGACAACACGTGATTCCATTCCATTAGACGTATCTTCTGTAGATCATTTACGATTCCGCCGATTATACCACTGCACTATGCCCCATTATGCAGGTTTGCTTCAAAAGAAACAACCTTTTTATTGTCACGAAGCCTAACCCGTTGGTTGGTCTTACTAGATGTTATTACATTAACAAGCATTTCGAGTCATTCCAAATCACGATCTTTAGTCCTGGAAATGGGTCCGAAATGGAATGCTCTTTTCAAGACTTCTAACTCGAATTCAATTAAATAACCCGATTGTTTCTGGGGGTAAGTAAGGTCGGGGTAGTACAGGTCCAAAGTTTCTAATTTGGGTATAGGAACCCTTAATATATAACAACTCATGGGTTCCTCACAATTCAACGGATTGAATAAAATCAATTAAGTATAAATCTGGGACAAGGAGAGAGAATGGAATTGGTCGATGCATTCTGTTTCTGTATCCGTATCGAATCAATAGAAACAATGACCCTCTATCCAGCAGATCTTAATCAAGAGAATACACCAACGTCAACCGAGTAGCATATACCATAATGAGATAGAAATCCCTAGATATTCTACTACATCTGACTACTGACTATATTCTAAATCACTAAGAAAAAAAAAAAGAGAAAAAATGAGCCAGACCCCTTCTTTGATTATATTAATTTAATATTTCCATTTTCACATAACATTTATGTTTAATATATTTAATTGAATCTTTTTTTTTATTCATTTTATTTATGAATATGAATAATATGAATCTTAAATATTTCAATTCAAATTATTGAAAATATTCTTTAATTCGTTTTTTATAGAGAATCCGAGACAAAGTGAAATTGAAAGAGTTTTATTTGTATAAGAATCAGAGCATGATATGTGTACACCATATCTAAATAGAATCGAAGTAAGTGTAAGTGAGATTCT